GGGGGTTCTTCTTAAGAATAAAGAAGACAAATAGAAGAGAATTCATGTTCATGCTAACAGAAGAGCGGATCCAATACCAAGACGACTTCTTTCTCAGGAAGTGCAGCGAGTACTTGAGGAATTTTGGGATATCATTCCCCACGAGTGAGTTGCCAAGTGCCCCCTAGGAGGGCAGTCTACCACAAGATCGAGTTGGAGCCTGGAGCCAAACCCCCAACTCTTTATTAGACTGGGGCTAGGTTTAGCAGATGGCCCCCCAACTAGCATCTATTAGTTAAGGGGAAACTCTTTTTATAAGAAACTTCTCCTTCGCGGTCTATCTCGAAGCGTCTATAGTCAAAATCCCTATATTGGTAATGAAATCCTCCGTCTTCATGCATTTCCTTCGCGATTACAATAGATCTACAAGTGAAGCACTCCGCCACTCTCTGCAAAAGAATTAGTTGTCCTATATTCTTTCTTCTCTCGGCGTGACTTAACGTAACTAAGATTTAGGTTTTCAGATTGATTCCTGCTTAACCCCCTTTCCCTTCCCTCTACTCTGAGTGTTTTTGCTTTGAGTCATGGTAATCCTTATTTCAGTTTTAAAAAGAAAGAAGTCGGGTATTGGATCCGCTCTTCCGATGCGGTTTTTTGGTTGTTCTTCACTTACACAAGATCCTTATCTTTTTCCCCAATCCTCCATCGTTTTTAATTCCCCGAAGGAGTTCTTTTAAAGTGATTTCGGTAAAGGCGATCGAGTGAGTAAGAGCAGCCGGGATAAGCTACGGGCAGCTACATGCTAGGAAAAATATAGCGAGCTGCTTGGTTTCAGTCTTTGCATCCGGCGAAATGACTTCTCAACCCTACTACTTCCAAAAGAGTCGTCTTTCTTGACTTTCGCTGCAGTTTCATTCACTAGGGCTTTATCTTCAACTCCCTTCGCTTTCAATCTGGCTGGCTCCTTCTTTTTTGGGACCAACTTTAGATGAAAAAACATTCCCAATCGTCGCCTGTCAGCTTCGACTCCGCGATCGGAAACTGAAAGTGGCCAGATGTGCTTTTAAGTCAAAGTCAGTTACGGAGCTGCTGTCCTGAAGTCAGTGAGCGGAGACTGCGCTCTTTCCTTCTTTCCAACCCATACCCATCCTGTCCGTTGCAGCTGCGGTAGTTATCAAAAAGTAGCTAGGCGGGGTGAGAAGATTCAAAAGAGAAGGGCAGAGTAGTAGAAAAGGAGAGGAAAATCCATTCCATCTTAGCCTGATCCCGCGCCTGTTCGAAAGTACGTTGACGACCTGGATCCCCCTTTTAAATGACATAGGAAGCATCTGGCCGAGTAGCAGTCAGTAGGCGGAGAAGGAGTCAAAGGCGAATCTCTCTTTACCCCCCTCTTCAGTCAATGCTTTGGCCTTCGTCTCTTTTGCCCTTTTCTGTGACCAGTTTTCTATGTTAGCGCGGGGGGCTATGCCTTTACCCTATTTGAGAAAAAGACATTCCAGAGCCATAGCCATTCCGTGTAAGCTAAGGTAGTTATGTGCGTCTCAATAGCCTACTTGCCTTCAAGCTAGACCCCATTGGGGAAAAGCCCACTCCGTCCGTAAGACAAACTAAAGGAGGCTGACTTGACCAGGAAGCCAGTCCTGTATTAGTAAAAGAAACCTATCGCGCTGGGTCACCATTCCTTTCAGAGTAGCCTACAACCCATGATATGGTATATGGTCGGTCTCCAGCTAAGGCGCATTCTCCACATTCAAGGTAATCCCTAATTTAACATGACCATGACTTTTTTTTGGACTGACTTTGGAAGCAGACCTTTTCTCGGCTAGCTATTTTCGGTATTTGAAAAACATGGCTAAAGGACATTGAGATTTTGAAAACTATCCTTTCAATGTTGGTAGGTCGGTACTCAACTAAAGGATTTGGGGCTGACGAAGACAAAGACGTATTGAAATTCGGGATTTTTGATTACCACAGCACAGCGGACGTTGAATTGACTAAAGACTAAGGCCTATATTTCTCTTCAAAAAGAAGAAGGGGACAGAACCACGCCTTATGACGAAAGGGGAGAGTGAAACCTAGAACGATACCACTCCGAGAATGAGACATCCTGGACAGACGGCTGGCAAGAGTGAGACCTCTGAGAGATTTCCCTACTGGACTCCAATCCAATACTCTATTTTGAAGAGACCACTAAAAGAAAAGAGAAGAATGCGACCATCGAGTTTCTTCAACGAGCCCCACCCTGGGTCTTTCTTAGTGTAGTTGGTTCTCCCGTGGTAAGCTCTCTGACTACTGGCTTGGCTAGGCTGGTCTCCTATTAAACATGGTAAGCCCGACCCGTCACTCACTGAAACCCGGGAATCCTCCCTTTTTTTTTAGGAGTCAGAAGTCCTCTCTCGCCAGTCTCGGTCAATTGAATCTGACTGAGCTTGACAGGTTCCGACTTGCCTTTCCTATTCTTTTTTCTTATTATTGAACTGGTGTCTGAAAGACAACAAAAAGGTAGGGTAGGAAGAATCTCCTAAGAAAGGTCTCTTCTTCTTCTTTAATGGATGGGAACACATCGAATGAAAAGGATGTCGAATGAGTTGAAAGATGGCAAAAACCCAACTTCCTTGTGAGAAATTCAATCTGAACTTGATTGGCTCCATCACCGGAACCAGCTGCAGCCTCTCTAATCCAATTCCGTTCCACAGGAATGCCAAAACAATGATGATGGCCCGTTCTTCTTCTCAGAGACTACTTGAACTGCCCGATTGACCGATGGCTCTTTAATGGCTGATTTGCCTGACCTTCTCTCTTTCTTCAGAAGAAGCTAAAGGAGCCATCACTTCAAGTGAAGGCGGAAGAGAAGACTGGAAAGGCGAAGAGCTAAGATTCAGGTAATGAAATTATGGGAGAAAGGAGGAAAAGGTCAGGCTAGTAGCTAAAGGCTTTACTCAAACATATGTGATAGATTAGGAGGAAACCTTTGCCCCGGCAGCCAAGATGAAGTCTGTTCGTCTCCTGCTCTCTATTGCTGCGAATCGAGATTGGCCTCTGTTCCAATTAGATGTTAAAAATGCCTTCCTGAACGGGGACCCACAGGAAGAAGTTTACATAAGTCCTAAACCCCCTTGTGGTAAGGGGGATGAGAAAAAGGTTTGCAGACTGTTCAAGGGTGAAAGCAGTCTCCCCCGGCCTGGTCGGAAACTGAGGCCTGGTTTATCAATAATGATATGGACAAAAAATCCCGAAGGGAGAAAAACAAGAGCTCTTAAGGGCTCTATTTGAAAGGTACTGGGGACTCAATCAAAAGAGGATACCAGCAGAGTTCGACATCCATAGGATCCAATCCCACGAACTGATGACCTCATCTGCTCCTCGACCTAGAGGGGCGAAGTGGAGATCCCTTCCCTACGCGTACTCATGGAAGCTGAATTGGAAGAATCCGAGTGGAGTCGGTATGAACAGTTGAACCTGATCGAAGAAAGAAGGGAAGGGTGGCTTTTCGCTCCAGGCGACAAGATTAGAACCCATATAGACACTGTACCCACTAGTGCTGCGTCTGTCATCTGGACATCCAGCCCAATCAGCATCTGAATATGCACTAAGTTGATGAAGTTCATTTTTGCTTCTGTTAAGGCCAAAAGTGAGAGTATGCTTGAGATATCGAATAATACGCTTGACAGCAGCCCAGTGATCAACAGAAGGTGCTTGCATAAACTGACATACTTTGTTGACAGCAAAGGCTATGTCAGGTCTAGTGAAGGAGAGGTACTGAAGAGAACCAACAATGCTCCTGTACAGTGTGGGATTTTCAAAAGGTTCCCCTTGATGACGAGAGAGCTGTAAACCTGTAGCCATAGGAGACTTTTAGGGATTTGCACTTCCATAAACCATTTTTTTATCAAGTCATGGATGTATTTACTCTGACATAAGAAAAGACCCTCATCATCTCGCCATGCTTATACACCAAGAAAATAGTGCAAAGGAAGGAAAGCAACCTTAATAGCAAACTCAGTAGCAAGAGAAGCAATGAGGCCACGAATCGCTCCAGCATGAGAACCAATGAGGACGATGTCATCAACATATATAAGAACATAGAGGGTTTGAGAGTCAGAGTGCTGAATAAAGAGAGAGGACCTTGGAGCCCACAAAACCAAGGCTGTAAAGAAAATAGCTGAGATGCATATACCAGGCACGTGGAGCCTGCTTGAGACCATAGATTGCTTTACGAAGCAGACAAAGGGAGAATTTTGATCAACAAAGCCTTTGGGCTGCTTCATGTAGACCTCCTCCTCAAGGTCACCATGGTTGAAGGCGTTTTGTACATCTAGTTGATGCAGAGGCCAGCCACGAGAGACAGCAAGAGCAACTACCAGGCTCCATTCCAGGTAGTGGGTTTTACAACTGGACGGAAGGTCTCTTCATAGTCCAGGCCTTCTTCCTGACTGAAGCCTTGAGCACACAACCGTGCCCGATACCTCTCAAGAGAACCATCTGGTTTTTGTTTTATCCTTAACACCCATTTCCATGCTCAGTATCCAATATGCGTTATCATTACACCTTAATGCAATTCAGTATTAGACCGTGAAGGAATGAATTCAAGAGTGAACAGCTGCGGTGGAGATGAAGGAGGTGGATTAAGAGCCGGTTGGGATAGAACCGGAAGGGGGGCCAATAGGTAGAGGGAGGGGCCCCACTGGCGCAGCAGCAGTGGTGTCAGAGAAAGTCTCAAAGGGAAAAGCATTTTCATTAAAGACCACATGCCTGGATATGTACATTCTTCCTGATGGTAAATGCAAACATTTGTAACCCTAGTGCTGCCCACTATAGCCCATAAAAACACAAGAGAGAGAGAGAGTTTTTCACTCTCATCTATTACATGCATGGGACAGTATCTAACCAAACACAAATGTATAGGAACACATATTTATAGGCGGTTTTGCCGCCATACAAGACAAAACCAGCAGCCGACTATGATTATTTTATAATAATAAGAAATGCATTAATCTAACACTCCTCCTTAATGCATTTTTTGATTACTCCAAGCCAAGCATATTTCTTAATATCTCGAACTTTGTTCTTGGTAATGCTTTGGTGAAGATATCTGCGAGCTCTTTCTCTGTCTTGCAATATTTTAGCTCGATTTATCCTTTAGCAGTGACTTCTCGTAGGAAGTTATATTTCATCGTAATGTGTTTTGTCCAGCTGTGATACACAGGATTTTTTGTCATTGCGATTGCTGACTTGTTGTCACATAGAATTTCTGTAGCTTCCTTTTGTTGCTCGCCCATGTCCTCAAGTATTCTTCTGAGCCATATAGCTTGAGATGCGGATCCCGCTGCTGCTATGTACTCAGCTTCTGCAGATGATTGTGCCACAGAGTCTTCTTTCTTTGATGTCCATGAGAACACTCCAGAACCCAGTGTGAATGCATATCCTGAAGTACTCTTCATGTCATCCATTGATCCAGCCCAATCACTGCTTCGAATAAACATCCGACTAGCTTTGAGATAGAGTAAGCTCCCAATCAGACTTCTATAGATTGAAGCATCTGCCTTTGCGGATCCGTCTTCCTTTTGTAGTTTCTCGTTGTTGACGAGTGGAGTAGAAACTAACTTAGAGTTGTACATCTTGAATTTCGTTAGGAGGTTTTCTTTGTATTTCTTCTGTGATATGAATATACCTTCTTTTTCTTGACTTATTTCGATGCCAAGAAAATAGTGCATCAAGCCCAACTCAGTCATCTCGAATATCTTCATCATATCTTCTTTTAATTCTTGAACCATCTTTTCACTATTTCCTGTGTAGATGAGATCATCCACGTAAAGTGAAAGAATTCGAGTCTCGGTCTCACCTTGGGTCTTGATGTATAGTGTAGGCTCACTTTCGCTCCTCCTGAATCCTTGATCTGTAAAGTACCTGTTAATTCGACTGTACCATGCTCGCGGTGCTTGTTTGAGCCCATACAAGGCTTTCTTTAATTTGAAGACTTTCTCTTTTTTATCTTTTACCTCGAAGCCTTTTGCTTGCTCCACATAAATTTCTTCTTCTAAAAATCCATTCAAGAATGCTGACTTGACATCGAGCTGATAAATTTTCCATTTCTTCTGAGCTGCCAGGGCGATTAAAGCTCGAATTGTATCTAGTCGAGCAACTGGAGCAAATGTTTCATTGTAGTCAATCCCTGGTAGTTGTGAGTAGCCCTTAGCTACTAATCTAGCTTTGTGCTTCTGAATTGAACCATCAGAGTTCAGTTTTGTCTTGTAGATCCACTTAACTCCAATGATCTCTTTGTCCTTCGGATGATCCACTAGCTCCCAAGTCTTGTTCTTCTCGATCATTCTTATCTCTTTTTCCATTGCTTTTACCCAAACTTCTTGCTTTGCTGCTTCTTCAAAGCTTTCTGGTTCCAAGACTGTGAAGTTGCAGGACTCGTAAATTGATCTTAGTGACCCCACTCTTCTTGGTGGTCTTTCTGAAGAAGATTCCTCTAACGTTGAAGCTGATGGTTGAGAAGATCTTATTGACGATGGAGGTGTTGATGGCTGACTTGAAGGTGGGGAAGATCTTGGTGATGATGAAGGTGTTGACGATGGCTGATTAGTTTCACTATCTCCTGTATCCTCTGTTTGTTCTTGTCTTTGAATTGATGGCTGCAGTTCTTGTAAATAAATTGAGACTGATTTTCTCAACCTTTTTTTCATCCCAATTCCACGCAGCGTTCTCGTCGAACTCCACGTCTTGACTGATCATTAGTTTTTTTTTTCTTAGGTTGTACACTCGATAGCCTTTTGATTGAGTAAAATAACCCAAGAATCTTCCTTTTTAAGTTTTCTCAAATAGCTTGCCTCTTTTCTCACCTGGGATGTGAACATAGCATATGCAGCCAAAAACTCTAAGGTGTTTTGCTGAAGGCTTTCCTTCTTCTATTTTCTCTTGGACTGATTGAAGAGAAGAGGACAAGCAACCAACTGACATAGTTAATGGACGAGAAGCAGGCATGCCTAGTAAATAAGAGGAATAGAATGCGCAGTTAGGACAAAAAGGCGCAAACAACCTATTTGTACTAACAGGACCAGGACAGCAGCCTCTTGGCAGATAGGGCACTTTCTCTTCTTAGCGCCGGATCTACTTTCCTTTCTTCCCGGAAGACTAATACAATAGCCCTTCCTTGCTTGAAAAAGGAGAAGGCGGAAGAGGCACTTTTTCCAATATTCTAGGCACCTAACAGCCAGCAGGGGATTCAATAAGAGTGGATTCTGGGCATTTGGCATTTGTCCTGAGAACAGCTCCTTCTCTGCTCAGAGTAAAACAGGCAAAGTGCTAACCATGCTAACATGTGAATGTGCAGTTCCTTCTCTGTGCTGCTCGTGGGATATCGTAACTATTGATCATGTCTGCTGTCTCTAGCTAATAAGATCTTCCTTCTCATCGAAAGATGCGCATAATACCGTGTTTAAGGGAATTAGGTAACAAAGGACAAGGACCCATGGAGCGCTAACTAGTAAAGGGACCGGAACAGCCTATTATTGCAAAAAGGGCATTCTGTAAGACCGTAGTGAATCAGTTCCTGGGCTTATCCATGTGCAAACTGTTAGGAATCGATCTAGATGCTTTGACTAGTGGGATAACTTGAATAGTAAGGGCTATGCGCAATCAACACAAATCGGATTCTATTCTCGAACACCGCCTTTCGCACCTAAGACCGTATTCTCGTTAACTCCTGGGCAATCAGGTTAGGTTAATCCCGAAGAGCTTGCATTCGATGCTTCTGATTCAAGAATTCCTTCTAACAGGTCATCCTCAGAGTTTGGGTCTAAGCCTCGAAAGCCTTTGGCATCGTCACTTTCGGATCAAGATCCAGAATAGGCTTTTTCGCCCACCTCCTTCTATTCAGAGATATGGAACTCCAAGCCATCAACATGTTGCTGCTTGGGCACTTGGTTGAACCGGTATCTCAACAGCACTTGTCCTTCCCCATCTCCCATTGGTGCGCTGAAGACGGTTATTTATGTATCTTCGTCTTCTCCTCCTTCTGAGTCAAACAGATAAAAGATGTGAATGAAGATAGATTTTCGGAGGATTCATCAAGGTTTGCTCTGTGAAAAGAAATTGACCTCCTTCTTCTGACCCGGCCCCTTCTTCGTCTTCATCCCGGATAGGTGCTTTTCATTTTCATTTTTTAAAAACCGGTTGAGGTTCTGAAGGCTCCCCGAGTTCCGCTTTTCCGGTTTATCTTGCTTTTTCGGGAAGCTTTTCCACGGGTTGAGCGAGAGTCGAGGTGGGGAAGATCGGTTTTTCCTTCATCCCAGAATGCATATAAAATAGCATCTACAGTTAGTTGATTTTCTGTGCCCGGATGATCCGGAACTCTTATTGCTTCGTCTGGTTGTACCGGAACTCTTGTTTTCTCGCTTGACCTGCACCCGCTAACCGACAACTGAGTTTAGTCAGCTCAAAAGTCAGATGAATCCCCTTTCACAGAATCGTTAGGGTGTTAAACATAATCATTCGAACGTGCCGAAAATCTAGAATTGACTCTGATCCACTTACCCGAGTTGCCCTAAACCACTTACTGAAATGAAATGAACCGCTCGCCTACTGACCTGCCTAGCTGCCGAAAGCGGAAGCTGGAAGCTCCAAGCTACTTCAAAACTAGTCACGGCTGTACCCCCGTAAAGAGATTCTTTCTACGATTCCCCAGAGCCGGTACCAACTATCCGAAAGCCTTCTCTAAGCCATTTTAAAGGCTTCATAAGAAGGATTGGATTCCAACTAAGAAAGTGGAAGTCAGCGTCTATTCGTCCTTATGGCCCATAGTCTATACTATAGTCTACTATTTCATACTCTTTGGCTCAGGCAAGGACGCGGGTTCGTGTACGAAAGGAATCGGAATCAGAGTTTTCGGCATACAATATAAGAAAGCAGCGAGCGTAGTCAGACGGAGCGAGCCAGGTCTTACAGAACCACGGGTTGAATGAATGCTGCTCCCCAATCTAAATTGGAGGGCAGAAACCACTCCATTCTTTTTTGAATTAAGGTTTAGGAGAGCAGCCAGCCCTTCTTATATTATTAAGTCATTCTAATTAAGATTAAGGTGGAAGGATCTTCTTTTCCAAGGGAGGTAGTGCCTACGTGGCCTGGCCTAAGAACCGAATGGCAAGCGGAAAAGACTTCAGCCCCAGAGATGGACTTTGGACTTTACGCGAGATTGGTTCTAGATGCATCTGTCCTGGAAAGCGAGAGTGTCATCTATTCAAGCTATTTGCACAGGAAAGCACTTATCCGGTTAGGTGACTCAGGGTAAGGACGATCCTTGCGCAAAGGAGTGCTTTTCAGCATGGGCGAATGGACAAGGGGACTTTCCATCCAAATAATGAGTTCGGGCTTGGATCCAAATCTCTCATTCGGTCAAGCAAAGCTACTCAATCAATCTCATCTTATGCTTAAGGCACCCAGGATAAGTAAAGTAGTCCCATTAAGTGCCTTTAATTTGAATAGTAGGAAGAGGGAGGAAAACGCTTTGCTTCGACCTGACCTTAAAGTGGATGAGAACACGAGGTTAGTGAATCAAGCAAGTTGACGGAATCCAGCTCAGAGAGAAAGTCAAAAACACGACTGATAGAAAGAGTCAGAGCGAGAGCTCAATCATAGATAGGGAACCCCTTTCACAGAATCCTTAGATCCTCTCCCTAAGAGCAGAGCCACTTGACCAGAGAGATAGACGATGTTTCCACTGGTACCCCTTTCATTAATGCATTAATTTGACGTTGGGGCTAAACCTCTTTTTGTTTGGCCCATGAGGATACTTTCACTCTACTTGCTCTTGTTGCCTGCTCCTCCGTCTTCCGCTTGTCACGAAAGATTATGCCTTGAAGAATGAACGACTGATAGATCAAACTCCAGTGCTAGGAAACTTCCGATCAAGCGCTTCCTTTTTCTTAAGAAAATGGGAAAGAAAAGCACTTCTTCTTCTTCATGAATAGTTCTTTGATCATGTGATCGGATCTAGTCGATCAGATTTGAATCGGAGGTCTTGAACTCGAGTTTGTGAGAGACTCTTGCTGTCACCCTAGCTCTTTCATTTAATTGTTGCCCATTTCTTTCCCTCCGTGTAAGCGATCCGCCTTCTTCTTCTTTCTTTTTTACGAATTCGGCAAGCTAAAATCCTTTCTTCTCTTGAGTGATTGCTTTAGTTAAGCCTTCTTGACTAGTTTTGAGTCCCGATTTTCAGTCTTTGAATGATTTTTCGGGTCTTAGTACAATGGATTCCATAGGCTTTTCCCGTGCTCTTCCGAAAGAAGCATCTGGAAATGACTTGTCATGGGCTTATGCGATGAAGAATGATTTGCTCGGGATAAATTCTTGTGCTTATGCTTATGTGGATAGGTCGCTCAATTTGCAAGACTAGAGAAGGGGATTTTCCTACAAAAGATGAAAAGTTAAAAAAATGGGATGACTTGTTTACTTCCTTTGAGCCTCATATACACCGTCACCCCTTTTTCGACTGCTAAAGATTTCAAAAGTCATCTTGATTCTCAGGATGATTCTCCACCTTTCTATCAGTTGCAACATGAAGAACATGCCTTAGCTTTTGGGTCAAATAAAGAAAGAAGTGTGCTATACTATTTATTACCGAAGGCTTAGGCTTCTATAGGACCAGCTGAACATGCTTCGGGACATCGACCCTATGGTCAGAATCTGAAATCTGGAAGCTCTGCTGGTGCATCAGGCGAACGAGACATGTCCAAGATCGCCACTATTGCAAGAAGCCGGGTCACATGATTGCAGACTCTCGCAAGCGGCAGAATGCAAACTCTCGTCGACAGTCAGACACAGCTCATCTTGCTGCTCCCCCGGAGACGCCTACTAAATCGGAAACTTACCAATCCCCTGACTCCATAGGGCCTCTGAAGCATTACTTCTATGATCTTAGGAGCACTCCCACGCCCGAAACTTCGAGTTTGACCCACTCCAGCAGATTCAGAGGTTGAATCCGTCTTGTCATATCTCTTCCTCCTCTGCTACAGGTATTTGCTCCCCCTTACGCAACCAACATAGGGGGCTGCTTACTTTCTTCGGGTGCATTGAAGAATATGACTGGTGATTCTTCACTTCTTTCTTCTCTTCGTTCTCTATAAAAGTTCCTTATTGTTTAAACTGCAAACTCCGAACAATTACCTCTAACTAGTCTTGGTACTCTCTCTCGTTATCATCGAATATGTTCTGCTCTTTTTCATCTTCCCGCTCTTAGTGAATCTTCTTTCCGGCTTGAAAAAAAATGCTTATATTCACTTCTCTCCTACCTCCTGTCTTGTAGAGGATCATGCGAGAGGCCTTATGGAGTCAGGGATGGGGAAGGACCGTAGAGTTTTCAAGCTCTCTTTTTTGGAGAAACTTCGTTTACCTCAGTCTTTTGCCTTTTCTGCTATGTCTGGTGTTCTTTCCTCTACTCCCCTTTTTGTGGCATCGTAGATTAGGACATGTCTCCAGCCCAAGACTTAGATATTTTCTTTCTACTGGAATGTTGGGGTCTGTACCTAACATTAATCTTTCTACTTGTATGGGTTGCAAGCAGGGAAAAGACTCGGCCCTTCCTTTATTAAGGACGCTCTTTCTACTTCTCCTTTTGATCTTGTGTCCGAAGCCCATCCTGCCTCTCTGTTATCGAAAGGAGGATCATCCGTATATGTCATTTTTGACAGAACAATGAACAAATTGACTAAAAAAAAGGGTTTCCGTTCTTCTTCTTGAGGTGAATATCTCTCCGCTGCCTTCCGAACTCTGCTTGCTTCAACTCACTTCACTTACAAAGCGCTTTCCCAACGATCCTGCCCCCAACTGACGCTGAGAAGCACCCTCCATCCACTTTCCCTTTTCCGTGTGCCCCAAAGCCCTTAGCCTGGTTTATGAGCCCCTTTCCAATTCCCTCACTCAATCTCATGAGGAGCAAGCCCAGCGGGCCCTGCCTTACCCTGTCCCCAGACAGCCAGCCCTCACCAGGCTGCTGGCATTGCTAAATGCTCCGACACGAAGCAAGCTCTCCCGAATACGACAGATGCGGAAGTGGCTAAAAAAGTCGAAGGAAGAAAGTGGTTGGGCAACTGTATGCACGAGGGTACATTAGTCTTCTGGAAATTGGCAACATTGACAGAAAGGGGAAGAAAGCGAACACCAACACACACTTTTTTAGGTTTAGCTTAAAGTAAGTAGTCGGCCTAACCTTCGGTTCCCGTAACTCAGTTTTTCTTTCTGACTTTTTATGTACTTTAGACTTTTATACTTTTTTTGAAGTGTGGGGCAAAGGGCGCCCTCTACTTCTACTTTTAACTAAACGCGAACAGCCGGCATTGCAAGCAAATAGAGAGCCCACGCCCGTTTGAGTCGTTGCGAGCCGGAAAGCGTACCGGCAGTTTGAGTCGCGAAAGGGCCGCTTGCTTTTTCTTATTTTCTTTATATAAGAAAGAATATATATATAATTCTAATAACATTCTATATCTATCTATAAACAATTAGAAAAGCATTTTCTTCTAATTGTTCATTCCTGGGAAGAGGAAGAAGCAGATAGAGCAAAGGCCTCCCCTTTCCGTCCGCTCTTCCCGAAGTGAGCAAATTGCATGTAGAGATCCGTAGGGGCTTATAGTTTAATTGGTTGAAACGTACCGCTCATAACGGTTATATTGTAGGTTCGAGCCCTACTAAGCCTACCACCCCTTCTCTTCACCCGATATAAGGCAGTCGAAGTCCCCGCCACCCTGCAGATCTCAATGACGCGACGGCACCTGGAACCACACTGCTGCCGCTGCCCTTCGGGCACGCCTCCTACGCTTACCACTCACCTACGCTCTTGCAGCATGCCCCCTTCGGGAAAGACGGCTTTCGTAATACGCAAAGCAGCTGAGCGATAGCTCTTCGATCGCTATATTCTCGCGATGGCGAAGGATCGAAGATCTTCGCGAGACGGCCCATGAATCTCGAGAATCGAGCATGGGGCTTGAAGACCCTACCGCATTCCGGCCCCGGGGCCGGAAATAGGTCCTTTCTCTCTTCTCTTTGACCTTTGAGTGGTGAGTTTACTTTTGATTTAGGTAGGTACCTCTTGGATTCGGAGTTTGCTTCAACATCTGCCACACGTGAGATCCTGATCGTCTTTCTCCCAGTGTTGTGGCCTGCTGGGGGAAGGAAGGAAAGGGGCTTTCCTTCCAGGGCCGGAAAAGGTCAAACTCTGGGCCTGGGCGGGCTGCCAGGTTTCGCCTACGCTACGGTTTCACAAGATTGAACCCTTTTTGTTCAACCGAAGTTAAGGAGTTCCAGAGCACGAGGGAATGGGCTTTCATTCCCGGGGCCGCCTCGTCTATGTATTCGGCGCCCCCCCCCGATTGCTTTAAGATGCGCACGCGATACGAGAAAGGGCCCCTGGGAGGAACCAATGAAAAGCCAGGGTAGAGCCTCGGAGCCGGCCCAAGCGAAGATCGGCACTCGAAGGCTTGAGAAGCAGCCCGCAAAAGGGAAAGCCGTGAAGACGGCAGACTCGCCAGTCAGGCACACCGTGAGGCTGACTACAGCAGACGGGGAGGTTACAATTCCTGTTTTCCTCTGTCCATTTCCGGGAATAAATGTAGGAAGTGCAGACGGTGGATCAGGTGTGAACATTCAACCAAAGGCGTCTTGGGGATCGGCAATAGCTAAGCATTGCGGCCATCACAGTTCAAGCTACGTATGGCTGGCGTACAACCTACGGGCTTAGCCGCCAAAAAACGAAGGATGCCTGGTTTGGTACCTTTAGTCCAATCTTAGACAAAGAGCAAGGAGGCGATTTGTTCGCTGAGCGATTCAGCTAGCCAAACCGCACTAATGCAATTCATTCGCCCTACTATCCTACAGAGCAATTCAAACTCTTAGTAAGAGCTAGGGCGACTCATTCTATTCTCTCTGAGGTCAGGTAGGTGAAGCGTGACGCTTAGGGGGGCGCGTCAAATCGCTGAAAGGCCTTGGTGATTTGAAGATTTGGTAATCTGAAGATAGAAAACCACAATGATTCCAAACTGAACTTCAATAGTCTCGTATCCATGCTGCCCCGACTCCAAACTCGATGTTTGTTAACTAAGCGGGACATTCCCAAACTCTTTCTTATCAAAGCCCTTTCTCGTTCCCTTGTACAGCCTTTACCAGGCTGTTTTCATTATGTGTTCTGTTCTTTTCGGTGTCTAGGGAGGTTAGAAGTGAGTTAAGCCAATGCGTACAAATAGACAGACCAGGTTCATCCTTTTATGTTGAGGTCAGTGCAAGTCTGTCTATGATGTTGAGTCTAGGTGGTGTTGAAGCTGGCTTATTCATGCTAGTCATCTTAGAGCTATGAGTCAAAACAATGTTCACCAACTCTTCCATAGTCAGATTGTTCATATATCGACAAAGCTTTTAAAAGATTCGTTTTTTTTGTTATATTCAAGTCTTTTGTCTCCTCCCAAGTTAGCATTACCGAGCGGGCGATCCCTATCTTGTTTATCCAGCTAGCTTTTCTCCGTGGTACTGAAATTCTATTTGTTTTCGCTCCTCTGGCAAATCATGATGTGCGCATGCTGGCTACTCTGCTTTAGTAGTGCGTTAACTAGTAGTCCACTACTGATTAAGGATTTGGTACTTACACCTGTCTTACTAACTATAAGCCTTTGGAAAAAAGAGAGATATATATATGAGAGTATATTCCTTTTGTTTACAACTTTCTCAAAGACTCCGTTACTTGGGAAGTCCCGAGACCGGGGTCAAGCTACAACCTGTGGATCGTCAAAAAGGTAGTTTTCCTGCTTGCAGAAAGCCCTTTTCGACAATCTGCTTCATGAATGTTAGGGATTAATAAGAAAAGCGGATGTACTATTTCAGCAGATCATAAGCGAGCCTGCTTGTTGCTAGCCTTGCAATCATTCATCAACTTCAAGGCGAGTTCGAAAGCTTGACAATTGACTTTGGAGAGCCCTTCTTGGACTTAGCTCTTCCATAAAAGCAGAGTAGACAATATGTCTAGTAGTCTACTAGGAGCAAAGAGGAGCTCGCCAAGCGGAGGAGCCGGGTTCAACTATTTAACTAGTCCGGAGAAATGTCCCTATGCTATGTTCCTTTCTCGAGGCAAGTCTGCTATCTTCGCCTCGTTGTCTGCCTTTACTTAGTCTTTCTTTCCTTGAAAAGAGAAAAGAAAGCCTTCCCTTCATCGGAAAGATCACAAACAATTAATCCACTGAGGGACTTTCACGAGAAGGCTATTTTCTTTGCGTTTAATGGCATCTTTCTTTTCCGGAAAACTATACGAACAGTCCTCTCCATTGCTCTAGGCCAAGGCTGGCAAATCAAACCACTTTATGTTCACAACACCTTTCACTTACAACATGAATGAAAAGGAATGAGGTGCGCGCGGCAGACGGGAATAACAAGAGCTTAACAAGTTCCTTCCCCACCAAACGACCTCCCACACCGTGACTGGAAGAACCAATAACCTTTTAGATGACTCTTTCCCAGTTCAAAGCAGAGATGGGACTACTTTTATTGCAAGCAAACCGATAAACCGTCCAATTCAGTTAGTGTCAATGACCTTCCACGGAGCTTATAACTAACCCGTTCCTCACCCTACTTCAAGGACACGAGCATGCTTACCGTACCTTACCCTTTCTTGTCTTGCCGCTGTCTCGGCTCCGGGCTGGCTGTCAGACTCTATCCGACTCCTCGAGTGAGGTCTCAAGGCTCTTCGGACTCTTATTCGGTATCTTATCTACAAAAAAAAGCCGAGGTCCTTTCCCCGATTCTTCCACGCCAAGGCGGATAGAGTATAAAACAAAAGGATGAGGTCCATATAAAAGAAAGGTTTCTTTATGTTCATTCGCTCTTCTCTTCTCGCGTAGCGGCATACCGGAAAAAAAGAGAGAATGTTCAGCCATGAGTGACTGCCCTCCAACTTGTAGAACTCATTTCGAAAGCTTACCCACAGTGGAGAGCGATGCCGAAAGGTACGATTGGCCATAGTAGTAGTATCAGAAGGGAATTTCCTTCTTTCGGGAACACCGGACGTCAGACTGAAAACTTTATGAAATGCTCTACCTAACGGTCGACTGTGGTAGAACCCTTTTGGAAACCCAACGTAGAGAAGAGAGAAAGAGATGGAATCAAAGTCCAATCCGGATTCCCCCCCGAGAAGGAAGGGGAGGTAGCAGCAAGCCTTACGTTAAGCAAGAAGAAGGAAAGGACGGTTAGCTCTTCTTTCCTGTAAGTGAATGAGGTAGGAAAACGTATGCTTTTCTCGGAGATAGCCGGGTGTGAAGAAAGACATTGAATCGAAAAAAGTATGTTTGAAGGACCCACGGGGCGGTCACTCTTACTTAAATAGCTTCCTTCCCCAGATTCTTTTGCCTACTCATTGACCAGTGACTTCGGCATCGAGACACTGACTCCCAGATCAGCTAACCACTCTTTGTCAGGCAGAGCGACTTTCCAATCCCCAATGACAAGATCGTCACCAGTGGGGGCTATGAGTTGAACTAGACCTGTAATCAAAACAGTTGACATGGGTTCACTCCTCTTTCTTTTTAAGGGACTATCCCACATTGAATCTAAACTGGCAATGCGCATTGACTCATTCTATCTCTCTTTTACCTTTTTGAGATTAGGCCCATCTATTAGCTTATTACCATCTTTGAGTCATAGCGAGACGGCTCTATCTCTTTTAACAAGTAAAGCAGTAAGTACAGTTGTAACAAGAATTGCTGTTGAGCTGGGACCAAGAAAGAGAAGCGATTCGGAGAGATCTTTGAACAGCAGAAAAGACGGATCTGAGAACATAGCCATAGTATAGTTACGGTTTCAGGGCTTAGAGAGACCGGAGTAGGTAATTAGTCGAAGCAAGGAAAGGAGGCTTCTGGTTCGGCTGGCTGGTCTCAAGGTCTGCAGATGCTTTCGGGAAGAAGAGGCCGAGGTCTAACTATACGCTCTATATGATATGCGTAGACATCGACAATGAACATTGCCTTACCTTAAGAGATCGAAATCACTACTGATTTAGGTACATTCTTCTGGCAAGAAGTGATATACAAACCCTCCCACCGGACACCCTTTAGGCTCGATTCGATGCCAAAGGAGGGCCCTTTATTGCCCTACTGTTCTGGTTGAACTAGGCTTTTGGCTGAACTACCACCTTCTTCCAGTAGTCTTAGCTTACTGTCTGCTTCCTGCCTGATCGGTGCTGACTGACTGTTCTTGCTTGTCTTGGGCCTGCACTTCAATTCCATTTCGAAAGAAGCAATCGGCTTAAGCCAATCGACGTAAAAGAACGAAGGATAGCTTTTCCTTTCGGGTAGACTTACCAAGCAAGGGATGGCAATAACTAAAACTTCGATACCTAAATGAAATTCACCAGACCGAACCAATCTCATTCTTTTTTTCATTACTGCAACGCGCCAACCGAAGCAGTGCTAAAACGCTCCTCCGTAATGCTTTATCTAAAATTGACTTCCAAATTTCTAAATCTCAGTAATTTCTTACATCGCTTGCTATGCGACTATAATTAGTTGATAGCGGAACTCAGCCGGGACAGCAGATATGAAAAAGAAAGAAGCGACGTACTCCTACCGCTCCGTGGGCTTCTCTTGCTTTAGCGCAAAAGAACGGCGGATATCGCACTTTAGCTAGAACTTTCATGGCTTACCATCACTGGGGCGTTCGCTAAGGTCTCCTTGATTTTCGCAAAGGCTTGTCGATGGACCTCTTCCCTTCCCATTTGTACTCCACCTTTTTCTTTAGCAATTCCATAAGAGGAGCCGATAAGGCTGCTAACCCTGGTAAGAACCTTCAGCAAAGGTTGGAAACCCAGGCTCTCTTCCGTCAACAGATGAGTATGAACTTTATGCATAGCTTCATATATAGGCAACATTTGAACTTCTTTTTTCGATTTGGCTTTCCAAGTGCTTGGCCAGGGTTGCTTGATGTGGCTTTCGAGGCCCTATGTCATTCTTGGGGGAGTCCAGTCATCTCAGCATTGGACTTGACCGAACGAATAATTGATTCGCGTAGTACGTAGTCCCAGTCTCACTTGGATCGCTTCGAACAAGATGGTTCACTTCTTTGATTCGTGGATTCGTTCCTCCCCTGGCGGAAAAGAAACTACTCCTTGCCCAAACAAAGCCCAATCCTACCCTTCCCGCCGTAGACGCAACCCGGTCCGCTTCGAGATCAGTTCAATCAGCGGCTAAGTCCGCTTAAGTACTCACTTCCGCGGAGCGGTAAGCATGCGAGTCAATTAGCCCCTTGACCACTTCTGTCTCTGAACTCACTTATCAAGTCTGACCTTTTCCCCGAGATCGGTTCATCACTCGCAAATCGGCCAGTCAGCGGTTTAGTCAACGAAAAGCAAGTACAATACAAGTACGAAAGGAGCTAACCAACCAAGCTCGGACGGCGTAGAAGAGAAAAAGTCTAGGATTGAGATCTGAGCAGGAATTTCTCCCAGGTGAGTAGCTGCGTTTTAGGGTGGAAATTGGTTGCTTGGTCGAGCAGCTGCCCTTGGCAAGGAAGGAAAGGTCTTCCATAGCATCTGGGGCCGAGGCCCTGTTCTGCTTACTACAATTAGTGTAGCACCTTTCTTTTTAGGGCTGACTTCGGAGAGTACCGCTGCTATTGTTTGAGTATAATCCTGGTATCTTTCTATAATCGTCTTTGTGGCTCCTGTTGCTGCAGAGCCTCTGTGCTGTTGCTTTTACCCAGCCGGGTAACGAGTCCTTGAATATTCTCAGGTTCTTCCGATTTTCGACAAAAAAACCAGCTAAGTTCTTTTTTTCTTCCTCCAGTAGGTAAGGCAATAAGTTTTGCAAAGTCCAATAGACATTCTTAGTAGCATGCCCGTGGTACCTGTGGAATCAACTGTATGCGTTTGGGTGAAAGTTCGTGGGTTTGGTGTAGTGAAAGAGAACAAGTAGCTTCAGTTACTGAACAGGGCAAGCATACCTAGGAAATCGAGATTGGGATCCCATTGATCCAGCGGAAGCAACGGCTAGGGCATGGACAATAACAGATCCTTTTCAATATCCGGGCTCCGGAGGTTCCTCGTAGCCGCAGAAGCTACGACATGGGCATAGCTAGGTGCTGGCTCAAGTACTGGTGAAAGTACCTGAACCAGTGGTGACATCGGCAGGAGAGGCTCCAGCACTGGTAGGTAAGGGCGAAGTCATCACAAGTGGTTGACTGGGCCTAGGAACGACCATCGGTCGGGGCCCGCGAGCTTTTAAGGCAAATTCATCGTTTTTCGCTCGTCTTTCATGCATGCCTGTATGAATTGCAGAAGTCATTGTGTTTTGGCGGTGGAGAAGTACAGAAGTGAACAGTGTGTTAGTATTTAGTTGTTCGAAGCGTTGTTGACAAGACTTACTCAACTCGCTGCCCTCACCTGCTAACCGCACTATACACATGCGGCTGATGTACGTATGTGGCCCTCGCGTCGATCTTACCCGCTGCCTGTCCGTGCGCAGGTCGACTCACAAGAAATGCAGCTAGCTCGCCAACTAACTGTTCATCTTTGAGCTTGTTGGCTGACTCTTGCTTCATTGTTATTTAGACACTACCTGAATTGACTTACTTGGTAGCCTACGTGAGTATCCGGATGGATAGAGACTAATCCCTTTCTACATACATAGCCCCACCCCCAGATACATACTTTTTCTCCTTTCTCCCATAAAGCTTCCTTTCTTGAATCTTAGCTCTTTTCTTTCTTATTTATTCTGACAACTATCACTTTCTAAACCCGGCCGGCTTTAATAAACCGAGACATATCTGGGTAGTACGCCTGGAACAAAAAGGTTCGTCGTACAATTTCGGCGATTACAAAAATAAAGGAGTATATCCCTCTCCCTTAGTGTCTTTCCACTTCCGTCGTTCAGGAAGAAACACTTCGCCTAATTTTTTTTAATCTCGGCCCTCCCCACTAAAAAATGACGTTACGACCATTGAACAAACTTGGTTGACGAACATGATTTATGCGCCGCTAATGTAGCGGCTTGTCGAGCATTTGACAAACTCACACCATCCATTTCAAATGGGATTTGTCCCGTGGACACACGAGCAATCCAACCCGTAGGATTTCCTTTTCCTCTTCCCATTCTGACTTCTGTAGGTTTCCCGGTAATAGGGAGATCTGCGAGAACTCTTACCCATATCTTACCATTTCTTCGGAATTGTCCGCTCATAGCACGATGGAATTGTCCGATTGTAGCCCGACGCGCTGCTTCAATGGCTCGATATGAAAGACGACCAGCTTTACAACTTTGAGTGCCATATCTTCCAAAACCAAGTTTTGTACCGTCCGGTTTGCAACCCCTACTACATCTGCCTTTACGATATTTACTATATTTCGTACGTTTCGGATATAGCACGTCCCTTTTTGTTTAACTATATGAAATCCACACTTTGACACCTAAGATTCCGTAACGAGTAGATACTTCCGCAGGAGCATAATCGATTTTCTGGTTAAATACATTACGAGAGACTTTTCCATACTTTCCGCATTCAGTTCTCGCTATTTCTGCGCCTTTTAATCGACCGGAACAACATATACGGATCCCCTCAACCCCCTTTTTCATTACTAATTGAATATTCTTCATTATTTGACTAAAAATGGAACGAAATGATCTTCTTTTGTTCCTCAGTTGAAAAGAGATGTCTTGAGCAATCGGAGAAGCGCTTTGATAAACAGATTTGATTTTGACCGACTCAATTAAGGTATTAGTGTTTGTTCTATTAGACAACAAAGATCGCATTTTTTTGACTTTGTTTAAATAAGAGTTGTACCTGTACGGAATTTTGCTCTTTCTCAATATGATCTCTATCATCATCTCTATTCCCTTTATCAATTCTTCTATCCTACCTAGGTTTCTCAATTTCTCTATCAATTCCATTACCTTATCCTTACCCATGAGGTTCCAACATTTGATCCTTAATTTTTCTAGGAGTTGTTCCCGGGCATCCTCAAAAAAAAGGTTCTTATACACCCCAACCCCATCTCTTAGAAAGAAAAAGGTAGCACCGAAGAAAGGAAAGAGCGAGATCGTGGTTTTTGTTGTTCCCGCGAAGCGAAGATCATTCGCTTGGCGAATGAAGTGGGTCAACCTCTTTTTGGCTTCGGCCAAACACTTTTTCTCGCTGGTCGAGCTTTCTACAAAAAAAGCGATGCGAGAACGTATTCTCTTATCTAAGCTTCTTCCCTGTGCATTCGCTCTCCCCATCGTAGATGGTTCAGCCACGCCCGGTGCCACGAAATGATTGAGAACTACGACGGGGTCGAAATGAATTTGGTTCTTTGTATTCAATAAGTATTGCATGACCGAATAATTCAAGGAGGGGCGCACTGCAGGGAGGGTCCTTTTAAGTAGATGACTCGTCGGGTCGTCGGAGCGGGACTTCTTTGGGAAAAAGAACTTGAATAACTTCGTTTTTCGGAAGGAGTCGTCATTTTCTATCAGGGACGCTATGTCATTTACAACCCCGGCGTAGTTCGGATGCTTGAAGGCCCCGCTGACCCGAAGTGATTTAGAAAGATTCTTCTTTATCGATGGTGATCGGTCATGGTATCTATAGCCTTGCTTTTTTTTCGGCCAAATCCGGATTTCGTTTTGCTTCTTTCGGTCGTCGAGCCTGATCGACTCGACTCTTTTCCCTGCCCCCCGGCCTCTCACTTCGTTTCGTTCTTCTTCTGTATCGTCGCTTGAATGAAGACACCCGATCGGCCCGACTTTCCCGAATGTCGTCCACCACCGGCCCTTCTCCTTTCCGGGTCTGGTTTTTTTGCGTCGTTTCAGTCGTCGTGGTCGACGGGGAAGAAAGAAATGAATGAATGTTCTTTTAGGAAAATGTAGAATAATACACCTACCGAGACGAAAGCCAAAGGTTAGTCTCGTAGGTGGACGTATCGAACCGAAATAAGATCTCAGATTTACATCTTGATACACCGATTTACCATAATAATAAATAGAGTCAATGGTGACTCCGCCGTGGGAAGAGCCGCTTCTTTCTTGCTTGATAAGGGGGGCTTCCATTCACCAGCAAAGACTAAAAGTGCTCTCCGAACCGTGCTGGATAGTCACCCATCACACGGCTCTCAAACCCAACCCGTGGTGGATCCCGGGGGACAAAGTAAAAGCGCTTGATCCTTTGCCCCATACTTTGAGATGCTCCTCCCCGCCGATCAAGCAGCGACGCTGCTCGTGATAGGCTTAGCTTTAAGCTGCTATCGTTCGGTTCGGATAAGTCAAGTCCCTTCGGTCGGGTGGTCTTCTCTTATCTTCCCTAACGTTCAGAGTAGTTCTGGTTTGAGAAAGGAGCACCGGCCGAGCGCCCTGAATGAATAAGAAATGGACAGCAGAGAGAATCAATGATTCTTATTCAACCGAGTTGAAGCTAGCAACATGTTGATTACACACCGGAGGTTAGTCAGAACTGAGGGGCAATGCCCCCCTAACCTAAGTGGGCCTACCAGCGAAGCAACTGGTACTTGATTGGGGCGGGGGGCGGTTTGGTTTCGTGCAACGCCCTCGCAGCAGGAAGAGGCAGTTGTCATTTGAAAGGAAAGGCCCTTTGGGTTCCAAACCTGCGCACCCTGATTAAAAAGCCCTTTCTATCTTATTAGTCAAGCCTAAACGTCCTGCAATCAAACTCAAGCGCTAACGCGCCTTAGATTATATAATTAGAATAGCAACCTTTCGTCTTTATTGATATAAAACAAGCTTACTTACTAATAAAGCGGAAAGAAGCACCTTCTTTCTCAAAGTCAAGTTTCGTGCTTCTGACTTTAGAAAGATTGCAGCGTTAGCGAAACAACTTCTCCTTTTCTACGAATCTACAACTCTTTTCTCTTTACTGAGCGAGACTCCATCCATATCCCTTCCCTACTAGTACTAGTGGGATATTATTCCATTTCTATTCTATCATTTGTTTGACAGCTTAAACTAGGCTTCATTTTAGATAGGTTTTCGGTCTTAATCAAGATAGGTCAGGGGCGCGTCGGAACGGTCGGTGGCTGCTTAGTCTTATCCGAGAGTCTAATCTCTTTGTACTGCTTTTTGATCTTTGAAAAAAAAGAAAGAAGGGGGTCGATTTAGGCTCCTTCCCTTCCACTGCATAGCTGCGCTAGCTGGTACTACGAGCCCTCTGTCCCACACATCTATCCAGCTCGCGTGGTTCACCGGTTCCACCGAAAACTCTCATTTGTTGAAGCGGAGCATAGTGCGCTTTAGGCGCCGAGCGAGAAAGGTCTCTTCTTTCGTTTCGGTTTATTCACTGATCTGAAACTGAGTACTTGTTTTCTTATTGATTCCAGGGGCGGCGGCCTCTTTTTTGAAGTCTATCCGAACCGAATTAGCACTTCTCAGATCAGGCTAGCCCTCTCCAGCTGAGCTGGGCGTCGGGGCCCTGGATGCGCTAGCGATCGGCGCATAGGGGGGGGGGTGGTTGCCCGGCTTTCTCGGCCTGGTATCCTACACCTCGCGTTCATGATATCTACATTCAACTGTGCCCCGGAGACACGGTCGAAGCACGCCCGTCCAGTGTGCTTCTTTCACGACATGCTCTGGTTCCGGGTGTTTTCCAGTGGTCTTCTAGCGTTAGAAGAAGTCGTGTCCGCCCCGGCATCCGCAACGTCCTCCCACGCTTTTTTTGAATATAGGACAAACTGAAGGAAAAGACTGACCCATTCGGTGACTTTCGCGGTCGCCCTCACTGAACCAACTTGAATCTGAACTACGATTCAGATCAAGTCTTACCGAAATCGGATTTCCTTTGCGTGCCATATGCCCTTAGACTTTACTTATTTCCCTTAATTCTTCCCGGTCCACTATTTGTTCTCGAAAGTCTTCGTTTCCGTGTAGAAGCAAACCTCGCACAAGAATCCCACGAAGAATGGTCTGCCTAACCACCGGCTTTGTCCAGCTTTGCGCCTTGACCTTGATGACATTCAATATCATGTACCCATGTTCCTATACGTATATCGGCTAATGGTATGCAATTTCCTATTTGAGAATTTAGGTCAAGTATCTCGTATCTATAAGCAGGGGGCGTGGCCAAGAAGCAGCCAGCTGACTGCCCCCTTCCACTCGGCCTTTTTTCGCTGTGTGAATAAGGTCTTAGTATGGATGGTCATTCTGGGCGGGTCGCAATAAGTCGCTGGTCGAAGGTTTGGACCAATCGCAATTCATCACCATTTTGCCTGCTTCTAATTGATGACTGGCTATTATATAAGTGTTGACCTAAGCCCCTGGGCTGGGGTTCGGCTCCCGAACCGTACGTGAGCTGCCTCGTACGGCTCTTCCTAAGAACTTGAAGCCCCCTCTCTCTAAATCAAAATGAAAAAAAGAAATGAAGACAAAAAACACTTTTTCAAAAAGCCTTCGCCCTCCTATTTAACGGGGCTATTAGAGAAGCAGCTTCGTTCCTTGACTTCTTTGCTCAGTCAAGCTTCCTTGTTCCTTAGTGTAGTCTCGGTCCATAGTTTAAGACTCCGTTCCTTATAGCCTAGTCTATATCCACAGCTGACGGTGACTCCGTACCGACGCCTTTCCCTTTGTAGACGGCTAAGTGACTTCGTAACCTTAACGTACTTATTTTCGTACTTTCTTTCTGACTCTATCATAGGCCTTCGTCGGGCTTTCATCCCTTCGCCTATAGGCGAAGGCTTGGCTTCGCTATCGCTCATGACTTGGTATAGAGTCTGTGTAGTCGTCGGCCTTCACACCAGAAGGCCTATGATAGAGTGGTCGGCCTTTCGAATGCCTCCTTCCTGACTTTTCTGAGAAGCTTTTTACGACTATAAAGGACAGGGGGCTGTTCACCTTTGGAAACTTAGCTACACCGGTCACGACATGTTCTTTGTTGATATTGATTGAGGAGTTTAGCTGACTGAATCCATAAACCGTCAAAGTCACCGTCACTGGTACTTTTTTGACTCTATAGGTAGGTATAGGTATTGGTGGAGCTTGCGTAATGTAGTTGTAGTTAAGGTTGCATTGAAGTAGCGCTTTTTCTTTTTGAAGATCTACTGAAGTACCAAAGGCGAACGGGGCTCCCAGGCCGGGACGTCTGGCAGAATGCTTGGCCTCCTGCGCTGGAAGCGACACCCGAAGGGTGAGCTTCTGGCGGTTAGCTTCTCGAACTAGATAATAGGCATTAGGCATTCTGAGCTGGAAGGAGGCAAGCAAATGAAGGGAGGCATTACGGGCCGACTACAAGAAGCAAAGCTTCGTAGACTCGACAAGTCGCCGCTTATAGAATGCCGACTACTAAGTTCAGACTTTCCACTTTCTTTAATAAGGGAAGGGGAGAGGGAAGCGAAGCTTAGCGAGCTGGCCGACCACTACATAAGCCGCTGGCGGAGAAAGCTCGAAGAGCTTCCCTTCATTCGTTGCTAAGCCAAGGTCCCAGGTCTCCGAGTCAGCCCGCGCTTTTTCGAAGAATCCTGCACCCATGGGCATACGGCCTGGCAGGCCTTCCCTTTCCGCCGGAGCTTCATGGGCGTTGCCCCGTTCCCCAATCAGATGTTTGGATGTGAGCTATACTCCGCGAGGAGCCAAACGGGCGTATGGCCTTGCCTTGCCATTTGACCTCTCTTCCCGTGTGACTAGGAATGCTCAGTGACAACCTCTCAATTGTCACCGCCTGGCCTCTCTTGCTACCGCGGTAGCACCTAGTGTGGTCAGCACCAATCGTGTTCGGGCAACGAAGCTTACACTCATTCACATTGGTTCATCCTTCTATGCCCCGGGCCTTTTGCTCTCCTAACGTAAAAGGTGGCCGGCCATTCGTCAAGGCCCAGGAATCCGCTGGACATCTCAGCGGCGGGATTGGATACCCGCATCCGATCGAAGTTTCATTTTAGTGCCCCCTAACATAAAGGAGAGCTCTTTCTAGGTGGGTCGCTTCGCGCAAGACATTGCTTAGGACCAACGGGTCACACGACAGGTGCACGATCGACTTTGCACGCTCTATCCTTCGGCCTTTCGCCTATCGGCTTGGCAGGCAAGCTACCTTGATCCGTCTTCGGCTTCGATTCGTTATGCTCAGCAGCTCCAACAAGCCCTAAAGTCTCTTGCCGCCTAAAACTCTGCCAAGAAAGCGCTGCTTTACGTTTAATCCTATGTGCCCAGAGAATGCTATGCGTTCTCCACTTTCGGACCTCGCAAAGAGAGAACGTGTTTTTTCCTCTGACTTTCTCTTTCATTCGCGGAGCGAAGAAAGCGGGCTTTGCCCCAGCTACCGCTATCCTTGGGAAATCAAAAGAGCTAGCGAAGGAAAGGGATGCAGTCTCTCCCTTGGCCTTTGGAGAGGAGAAGGCAGAGAAGAAGACGTCCTTCGCGCAAGTTTTTTTGCTTCCTGCGCCCTTACTAGTAAAGGCGCTCTTCGACCAAAGAGGCATTCTGGTAGGAAGGCCGACCACTACATAAGCCGCCATCAGTCCAGGAGAGAAGCAAGCTACCTTTCTTTGATCCACCTTCCCGGGCAGGGAAGAGAACGAAAATAGGCCGCGGATGGTGGTCGTGGTAGATTCGAGGATCTTGCGCGGCGGAGCGAACTCCTCTATCGTCTTCAATTTCCTCTGGCGGCGTAGCTGCACCCCCTCGATCCATCGTACTGGAGCGATCCGAGAAGAACGATTAGGGTCATATTCTATCCTTTCTACAATGCCCATAGACGAAGTGCTTCGTTTCAGATCAATTCTTCGCTGCAATCGCTTCGATCCACCCCCTCGGTGAAAAACCGTAATACGCCCTGAGGAATTCCTACCAGCAGACTTTCCTGTACTCAAAGTGAATTGTCTAAGTGCTCTCCCCTCTTGGCTTTGTCTCATTGTCTATCTCGTAATCATTCGATTCCGTCCGAATTAGCTCCTACTCCTCCTCCTTCTCCTCCTTCATCGTCGTTGGTCCTTTTGACATAACATTCTCGGCCGCCTCCGGTCCGGTAGGAAAGAAAGCTGTAGCCAGTGACTACTTTCGCTATGGAGCGACGTGTACACCGCCACGTCGAGACTCTCTTTCGAAAGTGAGATCACCACCGGCTTTAAGAAGAGGGAAAGATCACTCCTAAATGCAGCCGTGATCTTATATATGATACCATCAGACGCGCCCCTGCCCCCCTCGCAGTCAAAACTCTCCTCTCCAGTGAGACCAGCCGAGCCAGAAGCCTCCTTTCCTTCAACTAATTAAAGCGATTCAGTCAGTAGGAAATCTCACTGAAGATTGGATTATATACAACCTCGTGAAAAAAACAACGCTAAATCTAAAGTCAAATAAAGTCAGGCGCGCTACGGCTTTTCAGCCTACACTTGCTGCGAGGTGAGGTTGGTTCAAAATCAATAGGAAAAGGCGGAATCAGAAGATTCCGTTGTGACTGGATGATTTTGTTCCGCACCGGGATTCGTTCTCCCGCTACTAATGGTAATGGACGAGACCAAGGTTTGGTTTTCAATCAAAGGAAGTTAACCTTCGGAAAAGCCAAGTGGCTACCCCTTTTAAAACACAGGATTCGACACAGACGTGGTATGCTCTCAATCTGATAGAAATTGATTGGACCGCCCCCCTTCCCCTCTTCCTTCTGGGTGAATAATGGGTAACTACTAGTGTAGTCAGTCAGTCTACGTGCTATACGTCTTTCACTATTCAAGTAAAGGTCTTCTTTCTTTGGAGCTCAGGGGCCTGTGATGTAGGGATTGTGTTTAGATGTCCGAATGACCTTTTGTTTGAGAGAGATTGAGCATATAACCAAGGTTCAAAGAAAGGGTGGGAAAGAACAATAGCGCTCAGAGGGAGAGAATTCTTTCTATTCCATTTCATTGCCCTCTTATCTTATTACATTACATTGTCAGTAGGTCAGTCAACTCATACAGAAAGAAGCGCCTTTGCGGAGAGACGCCCAGTAAGAAGGGCCTTTCCAGAATATGAATCGTCGGTTAGGTTTTATCCGAAAGATTGGAAGAACCTTTGACCCTATCCTTTGGGGTAGGTTAGCCCTACATATTATTAAGGATTCTTTCTTTGCCCAAGGGAAGGGTCCCGCTCTCATGCTCCCAAGGCATGTTGATGAACCATTCCATCTGTATATTATCTTTCTGCTTTGGGCGAGTCCTTCTGAGCCTTCCTTTCTTTTGAGGAATAGTCAAGATGGGCTGGAAGAGAAAGAAGGATCACAACGACCGGCGTCATTTCTTTTTCTTTCTGGTTAGGTTTCATCAGCCTGGTTAGAGGTTTGCCTGAGGGCTGCGTGCGCTTATAATCTTTCTACTCCCCGGCCTTGTCCCATGCATCAGGGGAAAGGGCTCGCCGATCTCCTTTAGGGATGGTCGACATTGCTTCTTTGCCCGGTTCGTACTGACTTTCGGAGCGAGCAAAAGCGTACTTTGGGGCAAAACCCTGGCTCTGCAGTGCGTTATTTGATTGGTGGGGCATCTTGGATCGGGGGCTTTAGTCTTTTTTTTCCGAGAGATCGTGTTCTTGCTACTGCCCGCCATAAGAACAGGGCGAAGTCACAGGTTCACCTCCAGAGGGCCGATTTTCCGACTCTATCTATACTCTTTGGACGGAAAGTTCCTTCCGCAGCTTGGCCTCACCTTACCTGGAGGAATTCCTTTGATCTTCGAGCCGATTCTCACGTTTAGGTTGGTCTTTCGTCTTTCGAATTTAAGTGTCGATTGGTTTGTGTGAGCCTTCGGTAGTTGCATCTGTATAATTTCCGGGCGTGACCCGGTGTACCTGCTTCCAAGCCTCCGCTATTTCCTTTACTAAGTTCCTTACCTTTGTCTTTGTATTACAATTCCAGTTCACTCAGCTCGTGTGTCATAGGGACAAAATCTTTTGCACCAAACTGCCTCCGGACCATGGGGAGGAGTCAGTTAGCCCACTACGCCATCAGAGACTGGATTAGAGCCTGGACCTCCACTTGCGGAAAGATCACTGCGTAATGGAGACTCGCTTTTGATTAACTAGCTTGGCTCGCATCCGACCATGGGACGCCCTTCAAGTCCAGATGAACTCTTTTCGGAGCATAGCCAACCAACTGTGAATCAGCCGCTATTCTATTAGGTTCTCGAAAGCGAGTGAAGTGCTTTGCTGCTTACTTTACCGGACAGGAAGACTAGCGAAGGAGTCATGGGCTTTCTTGGCTCAAGAGAAGATTCTCTCCCTGGTCGAATTCATTCCTATCTTCCCGGTGCGGTCTAGCTTTCTTCTAAAAGGCTAGAAAGACCGCAGGCAGTGGAGTAGGGCTTAGGTTACAGGGGCAGACATCCCGAGAGAGTGAAGTACGCATTCAGCTCATAGATCTTTCTTTTTAAGCCAATTTTCCCGGGTTTCCTCTTTCTGGCACAATTCCAATTCACGTCTTAGAGGGAAAGGGCAGTTGAGGACAAAAAGAGAAAATGAAACTAGTGACCCGCAAGGGAACTTTCGCTAGTAAATGACCCAGGCATGGGGCTTGGGTGGGACCTGGTGGATCAACGGCCTACCAGGGCAAGCTTACTAATCAATCCCCGTCTTTTTGGGGAACGAACGAAAGAAGAAAGAGTGGATGTTATTACGTAGTCTTGTCTTCAAGCTGAAAGCCAGGAACAAGAAGACCGAAAGGCAAGACCTCTTTAGTAGCACCAGACAAGGCATTCTGAAGCAAAGCCAGGAAAGGGAGCTTCCGTTAAGAGAAAACTGAAATCAAGGTCAGGCTTTCGGGTCCCGGGAAAGCTGCGAGTGAGGAAGTGCGCAAGGGAAAGGGAAGAGAGGGCTTCTATAGAGAGATATGAGCTGCTATTAGTTCACTTCAAACAGTATAGAGTATAGCGCCTAGTCTTGAAAGCAAGGGACAAAGAATCACCGGAACGAAAAGTCACCCTACCCGGAACGAAGGCTTAAGAGGCCATTTTAGGACTTGTTATCAGCATAGGGTCATAACCCGAAAGGGGTTTTGGTTAAAGAAAGTGCCCTTTTGTCCTGTCTTTCGCGACTGACTATGTTGGGAAGAAAGAGAGATGAGTCAAAGAAAGAATGACCAAAGAGCACGAAGACCGGGAAGTTTCCATAGCTTGGGCCAACGATCTGGTCCGACCGGTGGTATCGTATATAAGATCACGGCTTCCTTTAGTATTCTTAAACCTCTTTCTTAAAGGATGTTTTTGATAAAGTTCTTTGTCTTTCTCTTTCTTTGTCGAGATTGGGTTGGTCTTCCGCTATGCCCCTCCTCGCCTATAAGCCAGAACTCTTTTGGGAGCCAAGGAACTGTAGGGCTTAGCTTAGATAAGAGCAAGAGAGGGAAGAGATAGATTCAAAAAAGAAATAGATATATGAGACATAGAATCTCTCTAAAGAGCTACTACTGAGCACTCCCGGCACCATTAGACCGACATGATTGATGCTCTTTCATGTCCCCTCGGGTTCAAGCTAGAATAGCGTAAAGAAACTGTGCTTAAAAGCATGGCATTGAAGTAAATAGGGAATGAAGGTAATAGAATGTATGGATTCTTTCCCCTCTCTGCTTCATCCTTTTAGGAAAGAGGAGTCAAAAGATCTTTTTCGTTCTAGGAAAGAATTGATCAAAGAATAAGTGGTCTCACTAATATCTATGAATAAAAGAATGAGATTGAAATTGGATATCTCCTTTCTCAATGCCTGGAAGCTAGAAAGATTCTTCTTCTTTAAAGTGCATTCATGACCCCTTGTTAGGGTCAATCACTTTCTTTCTCCTTTACACCCGGAAAAGTCCTATCTACGAATTCCGGGTCAGATTCTCTATTCCTTACCTTTATGTACGCTTCGTAGATCGGATAATGTCAAAAATAGATTCTTAGCTTATCTTATTCAAAAGTCATTGATAGAAGGACGTATGTTATATATATACATACCGGATTCACAACCTTGACTTGCCCTCTCTTCTTCCTTATTCCGTCTAGCTCTTTCTAAAAGCCTTATTCACCTCCATCGCTTAGACCTATGCTTTTTTATCTTTCTTTATTGGAGATAGAGGTGCGCTTACTATTCTAGCTATGTCCGCCTTATCTTTTCTTATCTGAAATTCGATTTGCTTTTCTATATAAAAAAGAGAGTAGAGGCGGTACGGGGCGCACTCAAGTGATTTGATCCTTAGTAGGGCAGAGCAGAGCTCCCTATTCTATTTATTAGAGAGAAGACAAGACAGTTAAAGCAAGCAGTCGACTCATTAGCCCGCTTACTTGAACCACAGTCAGGGACTATAGTCAGTGCGGTAATAAAAGAAAGATTCAGACTGCTCTAAGGCTTACTAGTCCTTAGCAGAAAGAAAGAGACTATTCAAAATGAGGTTTTTTCTTTTATGTGAGTGCTGCTACCTTAATTCTTCCCTTTCTCCTTAAGTTAAGCAAGCGAGTGCGCAGGTCAGCTTCCTTCTTCAAAAGACTAGTTGGCATAGGACTCTAAGGTACGTTGAGCTACCCACTTCGATCCATTTTGAAGGCCTATTTCTTCTTTTTTTTATTTATTCGAAGCCAAAGGTGCCTTTCCCATCAGGCTTTTTGTAACCCCATTAGCGTCTGTGAGAGTGGCTTCCTACTTTCCCAAGAAGAAAGACTTTCATGCTACCCATATATTCCACCACCCGCCCTGGTAATTGCCTTTCGCCCAAAGCATCGGACATGGCTTCGTATCTACTTACTGAGAAAGGCAAGATCGAGGATTGAATCATCTCATCTGGCGCGCAGTCATCATATTCACGCCTTCTTTGAAAAGAATGAATAATTGGGATGAATTTCATATATCATACTTGACTTCTTAGTTCTTATAAATGATTGAAGAAAGGAAAGCCTCTTCTAGGCCAGCCCTTCATTTCATCTCTTTCCCCCTCTCCATACATCCCACATCTATCCTATCTCTGCTTCCGGCTCAATCGAATCTCTATAAAAATAGATAGATAATGAAAGTAGTCAATGTGGGCATCACAAAGGAAGGACGCTTTCCAAGGCGAATGGAAGCCGGTCCTACCAAAGAAAAGGCCATAGGGACGTCTGTGAAAGGACAAATGGAATAAGGGACAGCAGCGAGCTCCGCAATAAAAGCGAAGGCTAGTCTTTATAATAACTAGTATAGCCCATCTATTTCCGAATGATATCATTCACCAGACCCCCCTCCCGTAGGGGCTTTCATCATACGGGTGAGAATCGGTAGATAAAAAGATCTTGATACGAAAGACGGAGAACTACTTGGTCCAAGAGGAGGCCGGGATACGCTTTTTTTGTTATGCCTCAGGTTCTCAATCATCGAATTGGGCCCAGCATCCGTCTTTCTTCGAGATGGCAAAAAAAAACTCTTGATCTGGTTTAAAACAAGCCTTTCTATGCTATGGACGGACTTATAAATAAGCAAAAGGGGCAGACGCAAGAACCATTCCTATGTCCCCAGGATCAAGTATTGAATCCAAGAACCATAGATCAAATAGAAAGAGAAAGTTTACATCGATGCCTTCTCTCAGAACTGAACATATAAACTTTGCTACGCGGAGATGGGACGAGAGATGAAATGTCCTTAATGGATAGGGGTCCATACGGGATTTTGCATCACTCAAAAGAGAAGAATGAGAAAGAAAGTGTAGTAGGTCTCTTAGCTGCTTCGGAATCTTTCTCTGACAGTCTTAACCGATGTAAAAAAGTATCTGGAAAAAAGCTTTGATTGGATTGATTTACTTTTTGCCTACACAGGAAGTCCTGCCCTCAGATAGATAGTTAGTTCCCTTCCGGGGAAGGAAGTAGCTCGACTGTGTTGGAGCCCTTGAACCTGGGTCGAGTGAGTTCGAGGGGTGGAGGGAAGGAGCGGAAAGCCACGAGACCTACGGGCTTTAGTGCTCGGTAGACAGGTTACGGGTGGACGAAAGGGAAGCTCGACCAACGGGAGAGGCACGAAGTTGCTCCCCCGATTTGGTACGGGTTATTAGTAGTGAAGGGAAGAAAAGGAACGAGAGGAAAAAAATGGTAAGCTGCTTCGATAGGGTGTACGTTAGTGCAGCTCGACTGAAAGGAGAGGGTGGGACGTTAGTTCAGGTTCGAAAGGACCAGGATTGTCTTTCCAGGTCGATTGAAGAATCTTTCTTCCTCCTTTTTCAATGCAGCCCTTGACATATGACCAGCTCCTTCTATTTTGACTACAAGCTACTACATCAATAAAGTCTATCGCTTCCTATTCTGGAGTGGTATAAGTTAAGACATCGTTAGCTTTCTCAAAAATGATTAGTAACTTAATCATAAATGTGAAAAAGAGATGAGAGTGGAAATAGAAGGCTTCGTCTTGATTGTGTATATAAAGAAATCTTCCGCGCCGAGGAAAAGGGAAAGAGACTGATGCTACTACCGATAGCATGGAATGAGACTACTACTAGCGGGACCAAGGCAAGGTTGAAAGATAAAGATCACAGGCATGTGGTGAAGCATACCGAGATAAAGCAAGGAACTTCCCAAGCTTGAAGTGGGAATTGAAAGGAACGAGACAGCCCTCAAAAAAGGCGAAATCCACGAGAAGGCCTCTTTGACTAAAGCGCTTTCCCACCCTCCTAATGGTCTAAAGAGGGAGGAAGTCCTCGATCGGGGAAAGGTTTACGAATCAAGCAAAGGAAAGCATTGATAAAGATAAGCGTAAGCTCTAGGTCGATGTGGTGTAGACGAGCCACAGGAAACTCCTTCTTTGGTTGGAAAGGGCAGAGTGCATTTTTTGGGTGGGTCTAGGGCGAACGAAAGAGACGTGTGGCTGAGGGCGGGTGAGGCATTGTGTCATCGAAGGAAGACCTTTGAGTCTGGATCGTAATTGATCGAAAGATCTGCTCATCGAAACCTAGCCCAACCTACTTAAAGCGAAGGTCTTGACTTGGAAGGCTCGAAGAGAGCGCTAGTAGATCGAGCTCTAGGTGCATGGACTTGGCTAGTGAAGCACAAGCATTCATCTTTCCATAGATAGAAAAAGCCTAGACTAAAATGAGCGACCCCAGGGGCAAGGTTAGTCCCAAGGGTTTACTCTCTTCACTAGTCAACGAAGTCCATCTACGGATGTAGGCACATTCTTGCTTGATCATTTGCTCTCACTAGACCGCCCTAGAGGACGATCCCGCTTTGCCATAGGTCCGAAGGGCTCTCTCTTGTCTGCGATGCTTGGGCATGAATGGAGCTTGCTCGGTAGAAAGGAGAGTAACCTTTCGGGGAGTAGAGATCGAGCATAGAAAGACCAGTGGATAAATTCTTGACTTTCTTACAAGAAAGAAGTTAAAGGATAAAGCGGAAGAGAGGCTTCTCGCAAACAGCAACCATCCATAGCGAGAGAGATCCCTTGTCTTTGTCGCCTACCTCTCTATAGAATAGCACGATAGAAGCCCTAACCTATAGCAACTTCAATATCGAATCAAGTCTCCGCAGTCCATCCGTAGTGGAGGAATTCCGGTAAATTGATCCTAAAAGTATATGACCTTCCCCTCCCAAAAAGAGAGTTTGTTCTTCCTTTTCTAACAAGGATGATGAGCGACAATGACATTCATTCAATTACTAATAAAAAAGGTAAGCCCGCCGCTGATCCCGCTTGACTTTCGCCTACCGTGAAAGAAAGTCCCCTCACGATAGGCCCTCCTAGCTCCCGAATGTCTTTCTATCAATCGAGAGAGGTACAACCTTATTGTGAGTCTTATGGGTCGCGCAAGCGACGAAATTCTTGATCGGTGAAGTGGGCATAGAACTCCCTATAAAAAAAAGACTGGGTTCCGTTTTGTTCGAAATCGCGAATAAAGTGGCATAGTGTCCCTTCTCAAATCTTTCGTTGAAAGGTATGGCGCATCGAACTGACAGGTTCAACCGCTCCGTGGGCTTCGAAAAAGTTGTAAGCTTCCTTTCGAATATCTTTGTAAGGAGACAGATTCAAAATAGATTCTAGTCTTGGCTCGGATATCATTTTGGTAAAAAGCTTTTCTTGCAAGTTGTTCTTGAGTTCCATGATTTCTATTTCATGAAGTTCACGGCTTTTCGTTCCTCTCACATTCGTTCGAGCTGCTTCGCTCCTTCGCGGTAATGATTAATACTCACAGCACTTTCAAAATGATCTTCTTAAGGTAAGGGATGAGGGACTGGCTTGCAGAGTTGTCTTTATCCGACCGGGAGTTTACTATGCTCTTTCCCATGCACCTACTTCTCACATGCCCTGACCCGGGGAAAGAAAGACAAAATGAAATCCAATTTGGAAGCCTCGAAAAGTCTCTCTATCTGGCTTTGTTATTATTACATTGTCATCTGTAACCAGCCAGTAAGTAGAGATATGGAGAGAGGGGACAGCCTTGTCGCAGACCTTTGTTTGGTTCCTTTTATGAACCCCACTGGTCGTCCATGGATCATAGGTGCTATCCATATTTTATATAAATCCATTTTCGTACCCTACTCTGCAAACCCCATTTTCCTTAAGCATATAGAAACCTATAATTAACATTATGATATGCTGGTTTGGCGAGTTTAGTGATCATAGCTGGCTCACCTGATCTATCAGCTGAGTAGTAAGCCTCCTTGGGATAATCATCAATCTCTCTTCCTATCTAAATGAGATTAGGAGGGCGCCCTTTTTAAAGAGCCAGCGTGTCTTTCAATCTATTGGCAATTACCTTAGTCATTCTCTTATACAGTGTAGTCCCCATAGCAATGGTCCTCGGTCTAGTGAGGTTTTGCTTTTTTGGGAATCATTGCCAGGAAGAAGGATTGAATTGCACCTGGTTTGCTTCTGTTTGACTTCAATTACCATATGGAGATGGAGGTCGTCCTTAATTATGTTCCAGCACTGCCCCTGAATTAATCAACCAAGTAGAAGTTGAAGTTCAGTTGGAATCCATCTAATCTAGTAGCTTTTTACTATGAACACCCCCCCCCCTGTTTTTGATAGATAGCTTACTAGATTGAAGAATTTCTTTTGTGCCCCGGGGACTCTTTCAAATCTTTGATGGACTGCTGCTATATGCTGTTGGCTCGATAAGATGGATAAGTGTGAGAACAATTTCATAACTTCAATCCTTATCCCCTCATGCTGAACCAGAACCTGGCCTGTTGGGCATTTCAAATTAAATGATTCTGCCTTTCTTAATAGATGCGTGGAAAAAAGAAAAACCTTTTAACCACAACTGTCGAGATTGTAGGCGCAGCTACTCCCCTACCCTTATTGACTTAAAGCTGAGCTTCCAATCTTCTATACATACAATAGTCCTCTATGTGTTCTGCATGTGGTTCTCTCTCAATTGCTTGTTCCAATCTTCCTTTTCCATTCACGTATTTTCCGCTTGTTTTGTAATGAAATTTCCTTCGCTTTTGAATGAAATCAGCAGTCAGGGCCTTTAGTCGTTGTTGAATTGCTACTGCTACTAGTACTAGTCTTCGGTTAAAGCAGTAGGCAGGAGCTTTCAAATTCTTGGGAGTTTCATTCCTCAATCAAATTCATTGTATACATTCTGCATTCAGAAGCCATTGTTGATCCATCCTCAAAGGTATAGGGCTTATCCTTGGTTGTCATTAATATAGGTCTATGATCAGCCCTCCCAAGTAGTGGTAGAAATAGATTCCAGTAAGATAGATTCGTTCTCCATGAATCCTTCCCGGTCCTTAGTAGCCTTTCCAAAGTCAACCTAACCGCTTATGGAAAGGAGCTAAAACAGGCCTATAAGTTCGCCTTTCTAATAGAAGAAGAGTATATAATTAGATAGAAGTATATATAATTAGCCAGATCGTCTGAAGCATGAACAGAATCACCTTTGACATCTAGCTAGCGACTTCCTTTCTTTTTGAAAAGGGGGTCCTTTTCTTTCTCTGATAGGGCTCGCTTCTTCAGTACTGCTAACTATTATAGGAGGATGCCGTCTCCTCGGGACTACCAGTAGTTTCGGTTGTTGAATCTCGTGCAAGTGCCGGTTGTGGTTGTATTGGCTGCAAGCGGAACCTAGGCGTTTTAGGTCTGTGTTGACCATGCACTCTCGCGTCATGTAATGTCGTATGTATGATAGAGGTGGTGTGGTGATTGACCTCAATGCTAATGGTTATCCCCAAGGTTCAACGAATGAATGAAGCTATGATCGTACCCGGATAGAGATGATGGTCTTCCTCTGATGTCTCCAAGCCGGCCATAATAGAATAGATAGGCGAAGCAGCCAATAGCAGTCTGTTCTCGCCTATCGATAGATAGCAGGTTGTTTCCAAGCTCAAACCATTTGAAACTGAATTGCTACTTTTTTCTTGTTATTGATAGAGTGGTATTCTCCGCCCCTGTCAAATAAAGTAGAGGGAGAGAACTGGAAGAGAGAAGGAAAAAGAGCAAAGGATTGACAAGTCTAATGGGAGAAGAATGGCTGAGACCTTGACTGCCTTCGAGACAAAGATAACCCAAGCGGTCTAACCCCCGGGGCGGACCCCAACCGAAAGGCGCTAGACGGACTAACGGCAAGCGAGATAAAGAAAGCAGCTGGCCCTATGTGTAAAACCTTGCCGCGAGAGAGTCTTTCTCCAATGAGAATAAAGAGAGTTTTTGGGCAAGACAAGAAAGGAACTCGCCCTTTGATACCAAGGGATAAGAGCTGATTGCTGGCGATGACTTGGTGAAGGGAATCTATGAGAAAAGGTTCTCGAACCGGGTTCCGACCGACGCGGAGCCAACGAGTTCAGTCGAACAGCGTAACGAGTCTAAGGGCGGGATCAAGCTTCAAAGGAATGGACGGGCGTAGGCTTAATAGTGAACGCAGACCCCCCTGCTACTAGCTTATAGATAGTTGATCAATGACTTAAAAGACAGATGCCGAGAGAAACAGTTAGACTTCTTTATTGCGTTGCGAAGAGAGATCGAAGACGAAGATTTTCTGACGCAGTGCAGGCACTGGATGAAAAAGACAGAGAAGAGAACAAGCCACCTCCGGGGCATACCTCAAGGAGCACCAATCTCCCCCGGCAAACATCTATCCGCACGAAGCCGACCTCCGACCTATAAAAAGAAAAAGCAAAATGCAAGAAAGGAAAATGAAAAAGATGCTTTGGGAGTGTGAGATACGCGGACGGGGAGTACGCAGCCGAACAACCGCAGGGGCTTACAGCAGTGATAGCTGAACTAACCAGATGGGCCGCCCAAACCTGGAGCTGACATTTGAATCGGAAATCAACGTTGGATCCCGGCTATCCGAAAAAGGCAGACTGAAGCGGAGGATCACGAAATGCAAGACAACAAGGGGCAAACCAAGCGCTTTTTCGAAGGAAGAAGCGAATCAATCAGAATGGAGACAGGGAGGAGAGGCGAAAGAGAGATTTTCGAGCCTGCAAGCTGCAAGCAACAACGGCTGAAAAGCCGTTGCGCGCTAGCTTATAGTTTAGGGGTATAGTAGGGGTGCCCCTTTCTAAAACTGAAATTTCATATAAGGTCAGCTTTTTTTTGGAACCTTAGTTTTGGAGTTTTCCCCAACCTATACCTTACTAATATTACTAAGAAAATAGGGGCTTACGTTTTTCAGCCGCATCGCACTGCTGCATAAAACAATGGATCCGCTGGGCTGGATGAGCAACCTTCTATCTGGCCTCTGTACTAGTAGTGGAGTGGCTTGCTACTTTCAATCAGAAAAGCAAAATGGAGCAAGGCAAGGGAGAAAGAAGTTGTCCCCTCTTCTCTGGTAACCCGCCGCCGGTCATATAGAGCGCGTAGCCCGCCACCGCATATGTAGAAAAAAGAGGGAAGGAAGAACAACCGTTTGACTTTGGCACATGGGGTGGCGGGTTTGGCTAGGTAACATAATGGAAATGTATCGGACTGCAAATCCTGGAATGACGGTTCGACCCCGTCCTTGGCCTCGGGGAGTGGCGAGCAGCACGCAACTTAAATGAATCAAATGGCATAAGGGGGCTTTCCTTTGTTAGAAATCCACAGACAACATAAACGAACTTCCAAACCAAAGAAATGCAAGATGAGAAGGAGCTTTTTACGTTACGCTTCAATAGAATGAATTCAGTAAGGGTAGAATACGCCCCATGGTTGATCGAAGGTCCTATGCCACTGAAACTCAAATCTATCTGACCTTCAATCCATCTTTGTTCAGCCAGCTCATAACAAAATGGGAGACCAATCTCAGGGCTGACACAACCGAATTGGTTGAGGAAAAGGAAAGCCCAGCGACCAAGCACTCCCGCCCCCAAAAGCGGAGACCGAAGACCGCCAGGTTCTCGAGGACACGTCTGAAGAGGAGGCGGGCGCCCTCTAAGTTGACCACTTTACCCACTAATGGACTATGAGGGGGGAAGGCGAACGGGAACCAACCGAGAACCCGAACCGCTTGACTGGCTGACCCCTTCATACTCGATTCATTAGGGTCGGGGATGGATGGAACCAATCAGAAGTGCAAATCGCGCAAGCGAAGCCGGGAAACGGACCGCAGCGCAACGACTAGGACTCGTGTCGGAGGAGTTTTGAGCGTGAGCTACCACTCATGCAGCGGCAAGGACCCGCTACTCTCGAAGGGGCCACCAACCGCCCGAATCACTGTAGCAAACCCTCCCTTTACTCAATGGATAGCGCTTATCCTCTTTCAATCAAGAAAATGAGAAAAAAAAGAAAAGAAAGAGGTCTTTATTGAAGAGGCTTTGCACCTGAAATAGGACTAATGAAAATCCAGAAGAATGGGTCTGAGCTTTCAAAAAGATGAAGATGCAAAGGGTAAAGATCAAGTTTTTTGAACAACCAACCTGACATAAGGATTGACGCTCGCCCACTTAAAGCAGATGGAGATTCTCGGACGGGGAAAAGCGACACTCGACATCTATTAAACAATACCAAGAACAAAGCCATACCATGCCCCCGGGAGAAAGACGTGATGATTGCCATGAATGCTGCCCTCGAGGACGTGTACAAGAAGGTCTTTGCCGATTCCTATCAACATGGTGCACCTCTCAGTAGAGGGGCCGCCGTGGAGACTTTGACCGAATGAATAGGGATCAATTGATAGAGATTTTGATTGAGGAAGAGAATCCAGGATGAACGCTTTTTTCGTTCGCTATGTGCTGACTGGATGCGTACTCGCGTGATCGATCGATGGATGGGGGAATTGCGTGAATGACGAGACCGGCCTAACCTAAAGGAAAGGTTCTTCCCCCTCTTGATGGCGAATCTTGATTGACTGACACTAGGAACCGATTCGGAGAAAAAAGAAGCATGGCATGAGATATGCGGCGGACAAATTCTCGATAGTGAATTACTTGATTCGATTGATTCGATGGATGGAGGGAGGGCCCTCCAACTCAAGCACGAAATCAATGTTGAGTCCACAATCATCGAGAGGGGCACCACCAAGCGAGATCGAGACCAGCACCATGTATAGGTTGGGGAAAAGCCCCTTGTATAGGGTTCCAAACCTGCGCTTCTTCAAATATCCCATAAAGAAAGGTAGGGGCTTCAAAGCTTGACTAAGAAGCGAGCCCTATCAGAGAAAGAAGGGGGGGCGCGCTAGCTGCAATCTTTCTAAAGTGCTAGCGCCTATAGTAAGGGCTCTTTTCTTGAACAAAACTCAGAATATAGAGCTTTTTTTTTCAGTCCATCGATTCTATGATTGAATCTCAGAAGTGCTACTTAGTAGTAGAAACTCGGAGAGACAGACAGAGAGGGGACTCTATCATACCTGCTAACTCCTAGGATGAGAAGTGGGTCCCTTGTTTTTGGCAGGAAGAGTTCCTGCCTTTGTTGCCCCTCGGTAGAGTGAGTCTACTTAGCGAACTGGCAGGACGCGGAGATCGATTGATCAATATGAATCTCGAAAGTGGATGGTTGACCGCCGCCCCCTTGTCCTGGAGGCTCTCCGGCCGGGGAGGGGCTTGCTATCGAAACCTTTTCCCCCGGTCTATGTGAAAAAGAGTGACGAACCCATTTTAGTTCGATCATAGGTTGGCCCAAAGAACGAGAGTCGGCTTCCTTAAGTCCGTAGTTCCTCAGTAGCTCAGTGGTAGAGCGGTCGGCTGTTAACTGACTGGTCGTAGGTTCAAATCCTACTTGGGGAGAATTGTGAGTTCTCGCTTTTCTGACCTAGCGACCCCTGTCCTTCTCCTTAGTTTCTAAACTAGCGGAATCGTGGGACATCAAAAGTGGGAAGTTTCTTGTTGGTTTTTCTTCCTCACTCTCGTATAGGTGAACTTGGTTCGTTCAATTCTTAGGGAGAAGAAGGATCCACTGGGAATGAATGGGAAGACTGGAGTAGTCTCTCTTCATTAGCCGGAAGGAATTTGTCTCCACTAGCGTCATTCGAAAAACTAAAGAATCCGAACAAAGAAGAAAAGGCTGACTGTTTAGGTAGGATAGATGGATGTAGTCCAATGGCTAAAGCTCTGCCAGCTTCTTGTAGACTGAACTCTCTTCTCTTTAGGCTCCGAGTGGTTTTTGGGTGGGATGGTAGAATTCTTCTTCGCCACTAGTGGCAACGAAGTTCTTGGTAATTAACAAGGGGGAAGGAAGATCTCCACTCATTTCATTCATTCAGTGCCTGCAGTGAGGCGCGAGACACAACAAAGGGGGAAAGCTTGCTGACTTTAGCCCTCTTTTTGTAGACTAGGCTTGGTAAGTGTAAGCTATTTGAGTAGGCTCGAGAAGGGTAGGCTCGCAGCTTCGCCAGAAAGAAAAGCGACGAAGGGGGGGGGCTGGGTAAGGCCGACGACTACATGAGGGGGAAGCTGTCTACGAAGCTTTGCCCCTTGCTTTACAGAGATTGTTATGAATTGACTAAATGACGTCATTCTCCCGGAACGCTAGCTAAGCTAATAAAGAGTCTGAGTTCCCTTCAATCAAATCAATAAGCTTTTTGATTGATTCAGGGCGCCGCCCTCCTTCTTAGAACCCATTGAGGGGGGCCTCGGCCCGGGAAGGGGAGAGTGGCCGAGTGGTCAAAAGCGGCAGACTGTAAATCTGTTGAAGTTTTTCTACGTAGGTTCGAATCCTGCCTCTCCCACTTGTTTGTTGTAGACTTCAGAGAAGAGAAAGGGGGCATTCGTCAGCGTAGGAAGGCCCACCGAGCGAAGCTCTTTCTTTTTTTTGGCCGTGCCGTGAAGTGAAATTGTATCGTATGTTAGTTAGAGAGGTTGGCGAACTACTACGATCTATAGATTCCCCATCTATATCCAATCCCAACGAGAATAGAAGCGAGTCGCTTCCGGCTTGGCTTGTAGTCGTAGTCTTTTAGCTTATGTAATGGTCGGCCTTCCTACACGCACGCGCCCGCCTCCATGCCTCCTTGGTTCTGGACGAAGCCAAGCCGATACATACGATATACGATAGGCGAAGGAAAGACCCCCATTTAATAGCGCCTGGGGAACGCAAGTTTGATCGAGGATTGGAGAGGAGAGGTGGAAGAAAAGGCTCGGGATGGATTTAGGAGTCTTTGTGCGAGCCGTATGCGGTGAGAGTCGCACGTACGGTAACGAGGGGGGTTCGCGTCTATACGTGTAGTGTGGTGGTTGGGCCTACCCACCCTATTTGTTCCATGATCTATGGGTCTACTGGAGCTACCCACTTCGATCAATTAGCCAAGATTTTGACCGGATACGAAATCACTGGTGCTCGATCTAGTGGTCTTTTTATGGGGATTCTATCTATCGCTGTAGGATTCCTATTCAAGATCACTGCAGTTCCTTTTCGGGCGGCTGTAGGACGGACGGCCGCCTATAGGTGGTAGGGTAGGGTGGGTGGTACCGCTCAGATTGCGGCCAATCTTCCTAACCGCGCGCGGGCCGGGCTTAGAGCGCGTGAAACTCATCACTACCTCGTAAGGGCATTGAGACCATAGCATGTTACACGAAAGCCCCGCTTTCTCTGTAGTGTTGTCACACAGCTGCCCGCCTAGAAGAGCCACTCGCTCTGTAGTGTTGTCACACAAGATAAGCACGCCGCCCGCCTGCTGGCCGGGCGAATCGAAGTTCTCTTCCGGTCAACTGTCCACCCAGTAAAGTGCAAAAAACACAGTAGAATCACGCAACGCACGCTGCTGGTGTGCTTCCTGCCCGCGAGGAAAGAAAGAAGAGCGACAAGGTTTAGTTCAGATTTGACTCTTTGCAGCATGGGAGCGGATTACCCAAAAGAAATCCCTGGGAACAATGAAAAAAAAAGATATCTCGGTAACGAAAACTATAGGGGGCTGTATTGGCGAGATCCAACGGTGAACAGCTGCCCAAAGGAAAAACCGCCTGGAAGTCCGAGGACCTTTAGTACCGTACCCTACCCCCGAACCAGCAGCCTTAGCGCCAAGCAAGACCGCCCTTGTCCCTTTCCTTTCTCCATTCCGCCTCTTTCTTTGCTTTCTTTTCTTCCAATAGAGTCTAAGGCAAAGCAAAAGTGGTTCGTATGCCTACTTTACCTACTTGACGAAAGGGAACGCACTTTCTTTCGTTTCGGGGTTTATGGATTGGATTCAGTCAGCGTCACGACATAAGAAAAAGGAAGGAGTGAGGCTTTGGTTACCGGCGAACGCTTCCAAAGGCGACCCTCTCGAGTTTCCGGCTCTTTCCGTCATTGAAGTAGCCTTTCGTCGCCCTACCAAACGAAAGAAGTCACTATCAAAGAGCTCGCCCTACTGAAGTACCAAAGGTGCGCTCCGCCCGGCGTAGAAGAAAGAAATGGGTTTGCGCTTAAATGGAAGTGATGAGGTGGAAGTAGGGCTCCTATTGACTAAAGATTGGTTCTTCGGTTTCTTTTAGAATGAAAGTAGCTATGAAGCCCCTACTACTGACTTTGTTTGATTCAAAAGGCGAACAGCCCCCCAACTAGTCGTATGGGGTGGGGTTCTTGTGGTAAGCTGCCTTGGATATGAGAAATTCCTAAAAGAAAGGCAAAGTCCGGTATTAGACGAAGATCTTCCTATCAATAGATAGGAATTAGTGTTCGATATAGGGGATAGGATCCATCTGCTCTTTCTCTCTCCATTTTTTTTAGAGAGAGAAGATATAACGAAAAAAATCTAAATCGGAAGATGATAAACATAGACAGATAAAGGGATGTCTATTCTATTCTTCTATTTTTTTTATAGAAAAGAAAAAGCATCTATCTTTTGTTTATTTCTCATTGATTCTATCTATGAATCAAGTCGAAAGACTTCGTTTTTGGGTTCCCCGAAGCCCCGAATGGATTGGATCGTTTCCGCCAACGAAATGAACGCTCCGCCCGTTCCGAATGCTTCTCCGATCCGGAAGTTCTCGCGAAGAGAATAATATGCCTCCCTCTGTCTTTTCTCGCTTTGCTAATCTTCCCCTCTAACGCGGGCCGGGCGGCTAGGGCGCGGGAGGAAGAAACCGGCGATAAGACGCTCTTCTCTTAGGTCCTTCTTTTTTCAGTGCAACATAGGAAAGCGCCCTCTTTTTGTCATCTCTGCAGCTTTCCAGATTTTGTATTGAACGCATGGCGTAGCTAGGACCTTCAAATCATGTTTGAGCCTATGTTCAAACCAAACCCATCCCCCTATTTGAATAAGGCTGGAAAGAATGCCCGCCAAGTTCAGATAAGGGATGCTTCCCCCAACCATTAAAGGAAAGGCTCGACGAAGGGAGGGAGATGCGGCGGGGGAAGGAAAACGCTTTCGGAGATCGAGAGATTTGCTTTCTTTTTCATCGAAAACGAAGAAGGCCGAGGATGGCCTACGGTGCGTCTTATCTGAAGGGAGCACGCTTTTGGTGGTATGATTGCCGGAGCCTCTCCTCGTTCCGCCCGCTGGCCTATTGGGATAGCAGCCTTCGGGCTTTGCCTTTATAATAAGAAATTCCGGCTCGGCCCGGGAAAGCGCTGGCAACAACAGAAAGGAAGGGGTCCATGTAGCTGCTGCGCCCGCCCCTCTTCTTAGTCAATGGGGCAGCAGGTTCGGCATCTACTAGAAAAGAGAGAATCCACTTCAGAGAACCACACCTCTGCTAGGCAGCGTGTGGAATGGCCGAGAGCGGACCTTTTTGGATATATAATCCAAGTCGAGAGTGGAGTTACGGGAACAGCCGTCTGATGGAAAAGTACTTTCACGTTCGGT